AATGATCGGGCATACGATTGCTATCCATAATGGAAAGGAGCACTTGCCTATTTATATAACAGACCGTATGGTAGGACACAAATTAGGAGAATTTTCTCCTACTTTAAATTTCTTAGGACATACAAAAAATGATAATAGATCTCGTCGTTAAGATAAAATTATAATTAACTAAAACATGTTTATGATAACTCATTAGTAGGAGTCACTTTATGATAACAAAGGAAAAAAAAAGTGTGTTAGAGGTATATGCTTTTGGACACCATATACCTATGTCTCCTGACAAAGCAAGAAGAATAATTGATCAAATTCGTGGACGGTCCTATGAAGAAACACTTATGATACTAGAACTCATGTCCTATCGAGCATGTTATCAAATTTTTAAATTGGTTTATTCTGCAGCATCAAATGCTAGTTACAATATGTCTTCTAAGGAAACTAATTTAATTATTAGTAAAGCAGAAGTTAACGCAAGTACTAGCACAAAAAAATTAAAACCTAGGGCGCGGGGTCGTAGTTATCCGGTAAAAAAATCTACCTGTCATATAAGTATTGTAATGAAAGATATATCTTTTGATGATGAATATAGAGAAGTAGATTCGTTAAAAAGCGTAAAAAAGGTGAGATGGAAAAAGAAACATACAACTATAGGCTATCATAATATGTATAGTAGTGAGGAAATATGGGACAAAAAATAAATCCACTAGGTTTCAGACTTGGTACAAATCAAAGTCACCATTCTGTTTGGTTTGCACAACACAAAAATTATTTAGAGCATCTACAAGAGGATCAAAAAATAAGAGACTGTATCAAGAATTATGTACAAAAGAATACGAGAATATCCTCTGCGATAGAGGGAATTGCACGTATAGAGATTCAAAAAAGAATCGATCTGATCCAGGTCATAATATTTATGGGATTCCCAAAGCTATTATTAGAAAGTAGATCACGAGGAGTCGAAGAATTACAGACAACCCTAGAAAAAAAATTAAATTGTATGAATCGTAAACTTAACGTTGTTATCAAAAAGATTTCAAAACCTTATGGAAATCCCACTATTCTTGCAGAATTTCTAGCCGAACAATTAAAAAATAGGGTTTCATTTCGAAAAGCAATGAAAAAGGCTATTGAATTAACCGAACAAGCAGATACAAAAGGCATTCAAATTCAAATTTCAGGTCGGATTGATGGAAAAGAGATTGCACGCGTTGAATGGATACGAGAAGGCAGAGTTCCCCTACAAACCATTGGAGCTAAAATTGATTATTGTTCCTATAGTGCTCGAACTATTTATGGTGTGTTGGGGATAAAAATTTGGATATTTATCGACAAGGAATACTAAAATCTTACTTTTTAAAATTAAACCCCTCCATTCTTTTTATTTTTTTCAAAACCATCAATTAATTCTTATAGGGTTGAATAAAAATTTGACTGACCTTTTGATAAAATTGCTATGCTTAGTGTGTGACTCGTTGGTTTTTTAGGGTTAAGATTAAATTAGGATTAAACACGATTATCCCAGCTCCCCAGTATGAATAAATAAGTAGATAAATACTAACTACCTCATCACTTCGCATTATCTCAATTTAAAAAATCAGCCAAAATTTAATATAATGATCATACCTTTGTAGCGTTTGTAGCGACTGAAATCTTTTTTGTTTCTGAAAAAATCTTTGTAAAAAAAAGATAGAAGAAAAATGTAGATAAACGGAAGGATGAGAGAAAAAAATGATAATGATATAGAATTCCAGTAATGTAAGGTCGATAAGTCATTTTATAAATTATAAAGGGCAGTGTAATATAGCATGAATCAAGATTCATCTTAAGTAAATGACTCTTATTCTTCCTAGAGCACAACAAAAAAATCAAGAGCTTCGAGTCAATAAAGACTTAGAAAATTGACTCAAGAACAACTTCCATAACGAGCTCCATTGTAAAATTCAGACCTAAGCATTAAGTAAGAAGCGATGGGAACGATGGAAGCTGTGAATGCAAAAGATTCTATGGAAAAGGAAATCTTACTGATTCACTGGTCGGGATGGCGGAACGAAGTCCAGATGAATTGATCTATTCTTCGAAAGTGAAAAAAAGTCTAAAAATTAAACAAAAGAGTAAATATCCGCCCGCGAAAATTTTCTTTTTTTGAATCCTTTTATTCGCGAGGAGCCAGATGAGAAGAAATTCTCACGTCTGGTTCTGTAGTAGAGATGGAATTCACAAACAAACATCAACTATAACCCAAAAAGAACCAGATTCCGTAAACAACATAGAGGAAGAACGAAGGGAATTTCTTATCGGGGGAATCGTATTTGTTTCGGGAAATATGCTCTTCAAGCGATTGAACCTGCTTGGATCACATCCAGACAAATAGAAGCAGGTCGACGAGCAATGACACGAAATGTACGTCGTGGTGGAAAAATATGGGTACGAATATTTCCAGACAAACCAGTTACAATAAGACCCGCAGAAACACGTATGGGTTCGGGTAAAGGATCGCCCGAATATTGGGTAGCTGTTGTTAAACCAGGTCGAATACTTTATGAAATGAATGGAGTAACAGAAAATATAGCTAGACGAGCGATTTCAGTAGCAGCATCCAAAATGCCTATACGAACTCAATTCATTATTTCGGAATAAAGTATAAAAAGAACAACTAACAAAAAGGTTCTTCATTATGAAAAATTTTTAAATTTTTCTTTTTAGACAAAAAATATTTCTTTTTTTCTTTGTCCTTTGCATTGAAAGAAAAAATTTAAAATAGTATGATTCAACCTCAAACCCTTTTAAATGTAGCCGATAACAGCGGGGCCCGAGAATTGATGTGTATTCGAATCATAGGTGCTAGTAATCGTCAATATGCTCATATTGGTGACATTATTATTGCTGTGATCAAAGACGCAGTACCAAATATGCCCCTAGAAAGATCAGAAGTTGTAAGAGCTGTAATTGTACGTACTTGTAAAGAACTGAAACGGGACAACGGTATGATAATACAATATGATGACAATGCTGCAGTTGTTATTGATCAAGAAGGAAATCCAAGAGGAACTCGAATTTTTGGTGCAATCGCCCGCGAATTAAGAAAACTAAATTTTACTAAAATAGTTTCCTTAGCTCCCGAGGTATTATAAATTTATTTTTAGATTTTAGAGTAGGGTATTTGAAAAAAAAATAGATTAAGAGATAGATTGTATCTCACGCATATACCTTGAATTATTCATAAACAAAAAAGCATGTTGATTATATCAAATAATAAGTTAATAAAATTTTTAGGCATAATGGGTAGAGACACTATTGCTGAGATATTAACCTCTATACGAAATGCTTATATGGATCAAAAAAGAGTGGTTCGAATAACATTGACTAATAGTACCGAAAATCTTGTAAAAATACTTTTACGAGAAGGTTTTATCGAAAATATGAGAAAACAGCGCGAAAAGCATAAAAATTTTTTGGTTTTAACGCTGAGACACCAAAGGACTCGAAAAAAGCCCTATAGAAACCTTTTCAATTTAAACCGAATCAGTCGACCGGGTCTACGAATCTATTCTAACTATCAACGAATTCCTAGAATTTTAGGTGGGATGGGAATTATAATTCTATCCACTTCTCGAGGTATAATGACCGACCGAGAGGCTAGACTACAAGGAATCGGCGGAGAAATTTTGTGTTCTATATGGTAATCTTTCTCATACACAAAATCTATCCAAATAGAGTCAAAGTTGAAGTAAGCCGTTATGATTCAACCTGGGAGTGTATAATTTTTCGACTCCGTAACAAGGATTCAAAAATTTTATGGTTTGAACACCCCTTAATCGTGGAATAAGGGAATCAATATGAAAAATTATCAAGAAACTATTGTCTTCAAAGAAGTAGATTCTGAAGTTGATTCAAATTTAAAATAAGGAATGACAAGTATGAAAAAAAGAGCTTCTGTCCGTAAAATTTGTGAAAAGTGTCGATTAATCCGTAGGAGGGGACGACTTATAGTAATTTGTTCCAATCCGAAACATAAACAAAGACAGGGATAATCAGACTCGCTAAAGAACTAAAGAAACTGATAATAAATAAGGAATCTTTTGTAACATGAAATGGATATATCCATAGATCTCTGACTTATATTTATGAAATGATAAAATATGGCAAAAGCTATACCACGAATCGGTTCACGTAGAAATGGGCGTATGGGGTCACGTAGGAGTGCGCGTAGAATACCAAAAGGAGTTATTCATGTTCAAGCCAGTTTCAATAATACCATTATCACTATTACAGATGTACGGGGGCGGGTGGTTTCTTGGTCCTCTGCCGGTACTTGTGGATTCAAGGGGACGAAAAGAGGGACGCCTTTTGCTGCTCAAACCGCAGCAGGAAATGCTATTCGTACAGTAGTCGATCAAGGTATGCAACGAGCAGAAGTCATGATAAAGGGTCCTGGTCTCGGAAGAGACGCAGCACTGCGAGCTATTCGCAGAAGTGGTATACTATTAACTTTTATACGGGATGTAACCCCTATGCCACATAATGGATGTAGACCCCCCAAAAAAAGACGAATATAGAAATGTACGTTAAAGGACTGTCAAGAGAAACAAGAGAAATAAATGATTCAATGATCAATTAATATTACTATGGTTCGAGAGAAAATAGCAGTATCTACTCGGACACGCCAGTGGAAGTGTGTTGAATCAAGAAAAGACAGTAAACGTCTTTATTATGGGCGCTTTGTTCTGTCTCCACTTATGAAAGGTCAAGCCGACACAATAGGAATTGCGATGCGAAGAACTTTGCTTGGAGAAATAGAAGGAACATGTATCACACGCGTAAAATCGAATAAAGTGTCACATGAATATTCTACCATAGTGGGTATGCAAGAATCAGTCCATGAAATTTTAATGAATTTAAAAGAAATTGTATTAAAAAGTAATTTATATGGAACTTGTGACGCATCTATTTGTGTTAGAGGTCCTGGATATGTAACGGCTAAAGATATTGCCTTACCACCTTAT